GAGACCAAAAAGATTCTTCCAATGTATCATTTCTGGGTCCAATGGAATTCATAGGTATAGGAAGAAGCCCCATCAAATAGAGATTTTTTCTTTCGACCATATTTCGATTGTTAATACGATATATAAGGACCGCTACTACAAGCAGTACTACACCTTTGATCGTGAAATATCGATTGCTTGTTGAACCCTGTGAATCACGTGAAAGCAGGACACTCCAAGTTTGGGGGCCAAGGAGTTTCACAAAACGTTCTTGGTGGAAAAAAATGTGAGTGAAAGACACCACTGAATCGAATTTGGTCCATGAATCTAAGAAATAGCGAGAATTCTTGATCTCTCTCAATATCTCTCTCAATTCAAAAATACAGGATTTGAATTGATGCCGTTTCATTGATTTCTCCTAAACGAAAGATTATATTTCAATTGAAATCCACTTACACAAAGACAGCCCCCGTTGATGACGAGTCTCCGCGAAGCATCCATGGCTGAATGGTTAAAGCGCCCAACTCATAATTGGCAAATTCGTAGGTTCAATTCCTGCTGGATGCACGCGAATTGGAACGTTCAATAATAGAATTGGCTCCGTATCAACGGAATCTCATCATCCATACATAACTAATTGGTATATTCATACTATAAGAATAAGATAGAAACGGTAGAAACGGTAAGAATTCTAATTCTTATAGATACTGGAACTCATAGGGAAGAAAATGGATTTATGGATGGAATAAAATATGCAGTATTTACAGAAAAAAGTATTCGGTTATTGGGGAACAATCAATATACTTCTAATGTCGAATCAGGATCAACTAGGACAGAAATAAAGCATTGGATCGAACTCTTCTTTGGTGTCAAGGTAGTAGCTATGAATAGCCATCGACTCCCGGGAAAGGGTAGAAGAATGGGACCTATTATGCGACATACAATGCATTACAGACGTATGATCATTACGCTTCAACCGGGTTATTCTATTCCACCTCTTATAGAGAAAAGAACTTAAATAAAAAAAATACTTAATAACATAACATGGCGATACATTTATACAAAACTTCTACCCCTAGCACACGCAAAGGAGCCGTAGACAGTCAAGCGAAATCCAATCCACGAACAAATTTGATCTATGGACAGCATCGTTGTGGTAAAGGTCGTAATGCCAGAGGAATCATTACCGCAAGGCATAGAGGGGGAGGTCATAAGCGTCTATACCGTAAAATCGATTTTCGACGGAATGAAAAAGACATATCTGGTAGAATCGTAACCATAGAATACGACCCTAATCGAAATGCATACATTTGTCTCATACACTATGGGGATGGTGAGAAGAGATATATTTTACATCCCAGAGGGGCTATAATTGGAGATACCATTGTTTCTGGTACAGAAGTTCCTATATCAATGGGAAATGCCCTACCTTTGAGTGCGGTTTGAACTATTGATTTACGTAATTGGAAGTAACCAATTAGGTTTACGACAAAACCTAGAAATCGATCACTGATCCAATTTGAGTACCTCTACGGGATAGACCTCAACAGAAAACTGAAGAGTAACGGCAGCAGGTGATTGAGTTCAGTGGTTCCTCATATAAAATTATTGACTCTAGAGATATGGTAATATGGAGAAGACAAAATTGTTTGAAGCACGGATAGAACCGGAAGCGCCCCTTGTTTCAAAGAGAGGAGGATGGGTTATTCACATTTCATTTGATGGTCAGAGGCGAATTGAAAGCTAAGCAGTGGTAATTCTAAAGATCCCCCGGGGGAAAAATAGAGATGTCTCCTACGTTACCCGTAATATGTGGAATGGAAGTATCGACGTAATTTCATAGAGTCATTCGGTCTGAGTGCTACATGAAGAACATAAGCCAGATGACGGAATGGGGAGACCTAGGATGTAGAAGATCGTAGCATGAGTGATTCGGCAGATTTGGATTCCTATATATCCACTCATGTGGTACTTCATCATACGATTCATATAAGATCCATCTGTCTAGATATCATCATCTACATCCAGAAAGCCGTATGCTTTGGAAGAAGCTTGTACAGTTTGGGAAGGGGTTTTTATTGATCAAAAAGAAGAATCTACTTCAACCGATATGCCCTTAGGCACGGCCATACATAACATAGAAATAACACTTGGAAAGGGTGGACAATTAGCTAGAGCAGCAGGTGCTGTAGCGAAACTGATTGCAAAAGAGGGTAAATCGGCCACATTAAGATTACCGTCTGGAGAGGTTCGTTTGATATCCAAAAACTGCTCAGCAACAGTCGGACAAGTGGGTAATGTTGGGGTGAACCAGAAAAGTTTGGGTAGAGCCGGATCTAAATGTTGGCTAGGTAAGCGTCCTGTAGTAAGAGGAGTAGTTATGAACCCTGTAGACCATCCCCATGGAGGTGGTGAAGGGAGGGCCCCGATTGGTAGAAAAAAACCCGCAACTCCTTGGGGTTATCCCGCGCTTGGAAGAAGGAGTAGGAAAAGGAATAAATATAGTGATATTTTTATTCTTCGTCGCCGTAAATAAAATAGAAAGAGAAAATAATGAATGATGTGAATGGGC